CTACCAAGGGCTATAGTCATAGTGATCCTCCTATTCAACTACTTCAACCATTTCCGAACACCTCATATAATTTTATTTCCAGGGCATATGATAGTTCGATTATCTATGGACGATTCTTTGTCTCGTCCAATACCCCTTCCAATGGGTTTCGAAGATACAAATTTTTCTTTTCTATTAGACTACAAACCGACCTAGGTAAATCCATTAGTTTGATTTGATTAGTCCTTACTATTACTATTTTTTCTTAATAACCTTTTGAACCCTGAATTGTCCTATGACTCAAATGCCAGAGTACCTCTTTTAGCGGGTCGAAAAAAAAAAAATGAACTTCGAATATTTATCTTTTTACTTTATCTCTATCCAGTAGATAAAAAAATTTCTTATTTTTTTTCTCTGCCCCTAAATTCAAAATGAAATTTGAAGTACTAAATTCAATATTAAATAATGGTAAACTAGAAATGAAAGCCCCTTTATCACATTTGTTCCCTATTGTATTGGTGGAACAAAACAATAATATTTGATTCTGGAATCAAAGAAAGAGATTGAAAAATTTATTATCGAAATAAACTTTTCTTTGCAGGGGAAAGGAATAGCAATTTATTCCTATGGAGCATCCGAAGATGAAACCAGAAATATCGACAAATTCTTGGATGGTTAAAAGGAAAAAAAATAAAAAAGAGTCCGCTTCTACAATTTCATCTCTATAGAATTTGAATATCAGAATAGCCGATATAGTCATGATTCAACAGGTCAGGTCCACTTACTTTTTTTTAACTTTAACGATGGATGGGTTTGATTGGAATACTGGAGAAATAGGAATACTTTAGTTTGGTGATTAATAATCTAGATTAGATATCTAGAATAGTTATGCCCCCGGATCAAAAAAATATGAATAAGGAAACATGAAGAGAACTACTATACCACTACAGGGTCGACTTCTCCTAAAAAGTGTAATGATTAATTAACATAATGAATAAATGTTCAACAACTTTATAAACTATAACTGATAATACTCATTACATTATAATATAATGGTGGTTTATGTTTATAATGGCGATTCTCTTTTTGACAAATATCAACAAGATCTCTCTATTCTCCTCTCGGCTGAAAAACGAAGACTGGAGTTTCGTGGAAAAAGCCCTTTATCGGATTTGAACCAATGACTTACGCCTTACCATGGCGTTACTCTACCACTGAGTTAAAAGGGCTTAAAAAAATGAATTACTAATTCATTTTCCATTATGAGTCTACTATATGTATATATGTACATATATTACATACATAGATAGATGTATGCATAGGAACTCATTCAGGAATAATTGGATTTACTTAAGAAAAGAAGTGAAGTCGGAAGTGGTAAAATGCCTTTTTTTGAGAAATACCAATACAGTGAATTGTTTTAAGACCGATGTCACTTTCTGTATTGTATTTGCTTTTATTTTACCGATCCATCAGAACAAGATTTAGTTGATTGATACGTGTACCAATACAACATAGATTTACAAAATTTGATTGAATCATGTCTCATCTGAACAAATCAATAAAAATTTTTTAAAAATTATATAGAATCGTGAAAGTAGGAAAGGTCTTTCGGATCTAATCATACCATTACGTTATTACATTACTTATATTTATTATATATTGTATTGACAATTCCGAAAAACTGATCATACTATGATCATAGTCTGGTGGTGGTCGGGCGGGTATGCCCCTATCGTCTAGCGGTTCAGGACATCTCCCTTTCAAGGAGGCAGCGGGGATTCGAATTCCCCTGGGGGTAGGGTACTGCGAAAGTAAGCTGATCACAGATTATCAATTATAAGAAAATCCATATCATATCCATATCATACATATCATATTCATATCATATATAAAATATATATATATATATATATATATATATTAATTAGTTATTAATAATTTTTTTTTTTAATTATAAATTATATATAAATTATATTATATATATATATATATATATATAATATAATTATAATTGATATTGATTCTTCCTGGGTCGATGCCCGAGCGGTTAATGGGGACGGACTGTAAATTCGTTGACAATATGTCTACGCTGGTTCAAATCCAGCTCGGCCCAAAAATTCGCCGCTTTCCTTTGCTTTTGAGTATGATATAATCAATTTCTTTTCCAGAAATGCCCGGAAGAATAAAGAAAAGAGTTTAATTTTTGTTGTTTTTTCTTTTTCTCATTGAAAGGTTGATAATCAATCTTGTAGCAATAAAAAGAATCGTAGGATTACTAGTTAAACCGTGTTATTCTTACTATATCACTAGATAGAGTATAGTACATATCTATTCTATGTGGATATCCGTATATCATTCGTGTCTATGTTACAACACAGCAAATAGAATGTCCTTATGATACCACAAGAATATGTATGCTGTACATCCCGCTGGGATTGTAGTTCAATCGGTCAGAGCACCGCCCTGTCAAGGCGGAAGCTGCGGGTTCGAGCCCCGTCAGTCCCGAACTAGGATCCGACGGTCCGATGAATTTATCAATTTATCTCTCTATTGCCCCGACCGAAAAAAAGGGGGGGGGCAGGGAGCAAGATCTAATTCCATGTAGGGATCTTTATTTCTTTTTTTGTTTTCATTTTGCATTTATCATCAGACAAATACGGCAACTTCCGCTTCTTTTACTAGTATCGATTTACAAAAATAGTTTAGAGTTCAACGCGTTATTTTTTCTATTGCACTTATACTTGGGTCTATAGCCAATGGAATACCGGTCATATGATATCTCATCAGATAATTAATTGTATAAGTCTAAGGAAAGATATTGTATAAGGAAGAGGGCCGTTTACATAAAAGAGTGGAAAAGGATGATAAATTCAGCGGATTCTTTATAGGATCAGGAATCCCATTTTTTACTTGGTATGGATAAAAGATCTTCCTATGTTATACTATTCAATTCTCGACGATGAGTCGATTTGATAAATTATATATTGTTATTCATAACATTGATCCGATTCAGTATCATTAGGATGCAACTCATCCCATTTAATTTACAGCAGTCAAATTTCTCATCTCTATGGGATTAGATCCCGAGTTATTGCGAAGAAAAAAAACAATAAGATTATGGAAGTAAATATTCTCGCATTTATTGCTACTGCATTGTTCATTCTAGTTCCTACTGCTTTTTTACTTATCATCTATGTAAAAACAGTCAGTCAAAATGATTAAGTTGACTGATACTTCTACTTCGATTGAAGAAAAGAAAGGGATTTAAACTCCAAGTCTTAAATGAAATGATCGGACTGGAATCGACAGTATCTGAGATGGTATGGTAGAAAGAACTAAACTATATAATATAAATAAAAATCTTTCTACCACACTATTTAATCTAGTATTGTAGACTATCTATTATATGAATTTTTATACAGATATAGACACGGATCAATCTCCAATACGTCTGTATACATTATTTATGTAAATATAAATAAAAAATAAAATATGTAAAATAGCACTCTAATTCTATTTATATTTATTTTTTGCCGCTACAGTCATTTGTATGAATTTTGATCAATCCGAAATAAATAATAATTTAATTGAAGGTCAACCGTTCTATTCTAATTTCTAGACTTCTTATAATTTTAAATAAGGATCCTGAGATAGATCAAAACAATCAATGTAGAAAGAAAAGTATAGGTATTTTTTATATAAAATTATATAAAAGAAAACGAATCCTTTTTCTTTTTTTTTTTTTACCATTCCAAAGAAGTCATTGGTTGAGCTATAAACAGACGTCCACGAAGTTCTATGGTAACTTCTTCGGATCTGGAAAAGGGGTAGTAGATTTGTTATGCTTAAACATTAGATGAGTCGATAAAGCCTAAATAAATAAAATCTCTAGAAGTCTAAAATGTTAAATATATGATATGTAGATCGTTCAACACAAGCAAGATTTTTTATGCGTAGGACCTGTTTGGACAACCACTAAGAGCTTGCAGTAGAAAGTATGTATCGCTGTAATAGCAGAACAACTTTCTCTTGGAACAGTAAAAGAGTAAAAGTAAAGAAAGAAGGAAACAAATAAAGGAAAAAAGAAAGGTTGCTTGTTTTTTATTGTAATATCTGTAATTCTGGTAAGAACCGGTTCAACAAATCAAATCAAAATAGAATAGGAAGAACTTGGTTGGAAAAAAATCCTATCATATGTATTCCGTTGATTTGAGTTTCGAAATACAACTATGGTAATCATTCATTGTTTGCTCGAATGGTTATTATTCATTAGTGTATTTTTTTATTCATATTTTACTGTATTACAGTAGAATTTGAAAACAGAGGCATTTTTTTTTTAAACAGTTCATAAAACAACAATCAATTAAACAATTGATACAATTCGATTACTCAATTAATAGTACTTCTAAAGTCCACTCCTCCCCCATACTACGAGTGAAAGGGAAAATGTAAAGACTACCATTAAAGCAGCCCAAGCGAGACTTACTATATCCATGTGAATTATGTCTCCTATCCTTATGAAATGAAAGAATTTTTCCATTATTGATCGCTAATCATAGTAGAATCAATGGTGCAGAGTCAAAATAGAATTATGACTTAAGGCTATTGATGAAGCAATCCTACAGATAAATCCATTCGTAACAAGTTCCTATATTATGGTATTTCTGGTAGAATCGGTAAATATTAGGCACAAATACAATATACATGCTTTTGGAATATCAAGCGAATGCTCCTATCTTAATAAAACTATCTTAATAAAAGATGTAGGAATAGTCTTTGTTGACTTTTTTTCATAAGCAAAAAAAAACATACATCAAAATATACCACCAAGGTAAATAACTATCTATTCTATACCTATATTCTCTCTAAGCCTTACAGTTTCTCTTTCTGATAAAGAATTGGTGCGATATTACATTTTTTTTTTGTAATCTCCTGAAAGAAAAATTTGAACCTTTATTCTATCTCTATAAGGTAAGGGCCAATCAATATTGATTGATTGATTGAGCACTAAGAATTTCTTATAAGTTTGGAGACAAAGTATCTTTATTCATTTCTTTACACAACTCCTAAATTGATTTCCCATCAGCCTATCCAATCCAATTCTATACTGAATCAGTAGACACTAACTACCTTAGTAGTGTAGAGTAAGTAATTAAATTAGGAAGATTTGATAGTCTTTCCTATCATCCATTTTTAATCCTAGAAGCAAAAAAAAAATAGAGAGTCCTTTTGGACTCTTTGACTACTAAGATAATATTTCCGATCTCTTACTCTCGTAGTTCTGAATTTGAGTTTAGAACTGGTTCTCAATATTTATTTGATTTATCTTATGCCTAGTACATACAGTCGGTTTGTTTTGGCCACACTCAGAATCCATATTTTGAGGAAAAAGTCACAGTCTTTGCTTTTCTACAACCTATGGATCATTCTTAAAATCAAGTATTGACAAGGTCTAGGCCTTTACCTCTGTTTCTGTCGGGTTCGTCTCGATTTGGGTTTAGATCAGCAGGATAAGAAATCTCGAGTTTTTTGTTGACCAGGCGACACCCAGATTTGAACTGGGGATAAAGGATTTGCAGTCCCCCGCCTTACCACTTGGCCATGCCGCCAAAACAATAGAAATGGATAGAAATTTGAAATTATATTATACTTATTCCTAAACTTTTCCTAATTTTTGGGGGGATTACTGACTGAGCCGTTTGTTTCTTTACTATTTGATTTGGATTCTGAATTCCGTTGTACTTATCCTTTTCTAAAGAAAAATTCCTCTTTTTTATTGGATCTAATTGAGATCATTTTCTTCAATTGATTGTATCTTCATACATATTTATACATACCATTTAGAAACTTTTCCTTTCTTTTCAAAAAAAAAAGAGTAAAAAAAAATGAATTTATGACTAAAAAATTCAGGGCAAATTGAACCATTAACTATACTATTAACTTTGAATTAATGAACGATTTTGAAATTTTAAATTGTATTTCTTTAATTTAATGAAAAAAAATCAAATTGATTTAATTTACTACTAATCAGTATCAATATATATAGTATCAATATAAATAAAAAAATATAAAAAATATATATAATTTCATTCTTTCAATAATCAATCTTTTTTTTTTTTTTCAATTATAACAACAATTATGTATATATGTAAATATATGTAAATGTAAACCCCAGAACAGAAATTGTTAACAGATACCGAATCAGGTATCTTCTCTATGTATTTCTAGAGAGAATAGAATGATCGTGCTTTAATTATTCAGTGAATAGAGAAGAGCAATTATGATATGGCACGACCTGTGTTGCCCCGAGTGGAAATAAAAGATGAAATATACAGATAGCTAGATAACTATATTGGCATGTACTTAATAAATACAACTCACTCCTATTATATTATATTATATTGTATTATATTATATTATATTATATTATATTATGCACTTCGACAATCATATTCTATAAATTCTACTATAAAAAAAAAGAATTCTGCTATAAAAAAAAGATCCGCTAATCATTTGTTGAGTATGAAGTGTTAAAATCAAAGTAAACTCTATACTGCTCCTGATTATTCTGTCTTTATCTCATTCCCGGAGAGTCGATTAAATCCCGAATCCACTTTTTGTACTCAATCTGATCGTCATAAATAATAAGGATCAATTTGGATATTCCATACAAGACTTCATAAGTCAAGTCTACTAAGTGGCATAATTTTTTTCCAGGAATTTCTCAATTTATTTCCATTTGTATCTTTCGCAAATTCATTCGAGTCAAAAAAATTCTCTTTGTTTTATTCACCCTCTCATTCTCATCTCTGTTCATATGTATGAAATACATATATGATGGAGTTGTCTAAAATTTTATGTAATTCAGTAAACAGAATATATATTCCATCATTGCTAGATCGATCCATATGGATCGATGAAAGGGTAAGCCAATAATGGGATTTTTCGATAAACAGGAAACTTCAGATTAAAATGCTCCGGGATGAAAATGAGGGTATGTTCACAATACCTGGATTTATTCAGATTCAATTTGAGGGATTTTGTAGGTTTATTAATCAGGGCTTAATGGAAGAATTTAATAAGTTTCCAAAAATTGAAGATACAGATCAAGAAATTGAATTTAAATTATTTGTGGAAACATATCAATTGGTAGAACCTTTGATAAAAGAAAGAGATGCTGTGTATGAATCACTCACGTATTCTTCTGAATTATATGTACTTGCGGGATTAATTTTGAAAACCGATAGAGATATGAAAAAACAAACGGTATTTATTGGAAACATTCCTCTAATGAATTCCTGGGGAGCCTTTATAGTAAATGGAATTTACAGAATTGTGATTAATCAAATATTGCAAAGTCCCGGCATTTACTACCGTTCAGAATTGGACCATAAAGGATTTTCTGTCTATATCAGCACCATAATATCAGATTGGGGAGGAAGATCAGAATTAGAAATTGATGGAAAAGGAAGTCTATGGGCCCGTGTGAGTAGGAAACAAAAAATATCTATTCTAGTTCTATTATCAGCTATGGGTTTGAATTTCAAAGAAATTCTAGATAATGTTTGTTATCCTGAAATTTTCTTTTCGATCGAGCCAAAAGAAAATGCTATTCTGGAGTTTTATGAACAATTTGCTTGTGTAGATGGGGATCCGGTAATTCCTGAGTCCTTTGAATTACAAAAGAAATTTTTTCAACAAAGATGTGAATTAGGAAGAATTGGTCGGCGAAATATCAACCGGAGATTGAATCTTGATATACCTCAGAACAATACATTTTTGTTACCACGAGATGTATTGGCTGCTGTGGATCATTTGATCGGAATGAAATTTGGAATGGGTACATTTGACGATATGAATCACTTGAAAAATAAACGTATTCGTTCTGTAGCAGATCTATTGCAGGATCAATTCGGATTGGCTCTTGCTCGTTTAGAAAATGCGGTTCGAGAAACTATATCTGAAGCAATCAGGTATAAATTGATACCAACTCCTCAAAATTTGGTAACTTCAACTTCATTAACAACCACTTATGAATCATTTTTCGGCCTACACCCTTTATCTCAAGTTTTCGATCAAACTAATCCATTGGCACAAATCGTTCACGGGCGAAAATTGAGTCATTTAGGTCCTGGAGGGTTGACAGCGCAAACTGCTAGTTTTCAGATGCGAGATATCCATCCTAGTCACTATGGACGTATTTGCCCAATCGACACCTCCGAAGGAATCAAAGTTGGACTTGTTGGATCCTTAACTATTCATGCGAGGATTAGTCATTGGGGATCCATAGAGAGTCCGTTTTATAAAATATCTGAAAGATTAAAAGAAAAAGAGGGACAGATGGTTTATTTATCACCAAGTAGAGATGAATATTATATGGTAGCGTTAGGAAATTCTTTGGCCTTGAATCGGGGTATTCAGGAAGAACAGGGTGTTCCCGCCCGATACCGTCAAGAATTCCTGACTATTGCATGGGAGCAGATTAATCTTCGAAGCATTTTTCCCTTCCAATATTTTTCTATTGGAGCCTCACTCATTCCTTTTATTGAGCATAATGATGCGAATAGGGCTTTAATGAGTTCTAATATGCAGCGTCAAGCAGTTCCGCTTTCTCGGTCCGAGAAGTGCATTGTCGGAACCGGACTGGAAGGCCAAGCGGCTCTAGATTCGTCGGTTTCAATTATAGCCGAACACAAGGGAAAGGTCATTTCTACTGATACTCACCAAATTGTTTTCTCGGGTAATGGAAACACTATAAATATTCCATTAGTTATGTATCAACGTTCCAACAAAAACACTTGTATGCACCAAAAACCTCAGGTTCAGCGGGGTAAATACATTAAAAGGGGACAAATTTTAGCGGACGGTGCGGCTACCGTTGGTGGAGAACTCGCTTTGGGAAAAAATGTATTAGTAGCTTATATGCCATGGGAAGGCTACAATTTTGAAGATGCGGTACTCATTAGTGAGCGTTTGGTATATAGTGATATTTATACTTCTTTTCACATCCGAAAATATGAAATTGAAATTTATATGACAAGTCAGGGCCCTGAAAGAATTACTAACGAAATACCACATTTAGAGGCTCATTTACTCCGCAATTTAGACAGAAATGGAATCGTGATGCTGGGATCTTGGGTGGAAACAGGTGATATTTTAGTAGGTAAATTAACGCCTCAGACAGTGAACGAATCGTCGTATGCCCCAGAAGATAGATTATTACGAGCCATACTTGGCATTCAGGTATCCACTGCAAAGGAAACTTCTCTAAAATTACCTATAGGTGGAAGGGGCCGAGTTGTTGATGTGAGATGGATCCAGCAAAAGGGGGATTCCGATTATAACCCAGAAATGATTCGTGTATATATTTCACAGAAACGTGAAATCAAAGTGGGTGATAAAGTGGCTGGAAGACATGGGAATAAGGGTATTATTTCAAAAATTTTGCCTAGACAAGATATGCCCTATTTACAAGATGGAACACCGGTTGATATGGTCTTCAGCCCCTTAGGAGTACCCTCACGAATGAATGTGGGACAGATATTTGAATGTTCGCTCGGGTTAGCGGGAGATCTTTTAAATAGACATTATAGAATAGCCCCCTTTGATGAGAGATATGAGCAAGAGGCTTCGAGAAAACTAGTGTTTTCGGAATTATATGAAGCCAGTAAGCAAACAAAAAATCCATGGGTATTTGAACCCGAATATCCGGGAAAAAGTCAAATATTTGATGGAAGAACCGGAGATCCTTTTGAACAACCTGTTCTAATAGGAAAGTCCTATATACTTAAATTAATTCATCAAGTTGATGATAAAATCCATGGACGCTCCAGTGGACATTACGCACTTGTTACACAACAACCCCTTAGAGGAAGGGCCAAACAAGGGGGACAACGAGTGGGAGAAATGGAAGTTTGGGCTTTAGAGGGATTTGGTGTTGCTCATATTTTACAAGAAATGCTTACTTATAAATCTGATCATATTAGAGCTCGTCAGGAAGTACTTGGTACTACGATTAGGGGAGGAACAATATCGTATCCTGAGGATGCCCCAGAATCTTTTCGATTGCTTGTTCGAGAACTACGATCTTTGGCTCTGGAACTGAATCATTTCCTTGTATCTGAGAAAAACTTCCAGATTAATAGGAAGGAAGTTTGATCTGAATGAATCAAAATTTCTATTATATAATTATGATTGACCGGTATAAACATCAACAACTTCGAATTGGACCAGTTTCTCCTCAACAAATAAGTACTTGGGCTAACAAAATTCTACCTAATGGGGAGGTAGTCGGAGAGGTAACAAAACCCTGCACTTTTCATTACAAAACCAATAAACCAGAAAAAGACGGATTGTTTTGTGAAAGAATCTTTGGACCTATAAAAAGTGGAATTTGTGCTTGTGGAAATTATCGAGTGATCGGAGCTGAAAAGGAAGACAAAAAATTTTGTGAACAATGTGGGGTCGAATTTGTTGATTCTCGTGTACGAAGATATCAAATGGGATACATAAAACTCGCATGTCCAGTGACTCATGCGTGGTATTTGAAACGCCTTCCTAGTTATATCGCGAATCTTTTAGATAAACCACTTAAGAAATTAGAAGGCCTAGTATACGGCGATGTGTGATTTGATCGAAATTATCATTTTACAGATTCGGACTGAGAAACTGTCATCCCATTCAATCTGATTGGGATGCCCCTAGTTTGACATGTATATTGGGACGAATAACATGAAGCTCAGAATTATGGGTGTATTGTCAATACTTCCAAATGAAAGGGGAATTGATCCATGGTCGATTCTGTAATAGATAAATAAGAATTGCTAGTTATACCTCGTGAAAAAAAAACTTTTTTGTGGAATTAGCCATTCTATTTTTTTTTAGAGAGAGAGATTCTGTTCAAGTAAGCAAATATAGCATGGTTACAGGAGTTTATCTATCGCATATATGCTTCAAAGGAAGCATGGCATAACCATCGAGGTGAGTAGGGACCTAAAAGATCGAATAGAACAATATATCAACAAGTAAATCCCTTACGAGTTCAAAAGTATTCCTTTCAAAAAGGGATTCATCATTCGAGGGGAAGTAGACTACTCAAAAATTTGACATTTTATTTATTATGTCGTAATTGAATAAGTAATTCAGAAATTTAAAGTGTCAAATGAAGAATGAATCAATGAAATATTGGTTTGTCTTTACTGAGAACTTGAGTAAGGAGTAGAGTAGTTTGGGGTTTTCTCAAACAAAAAAAATAAGAAAGAACCCCTTTCTTTATTTGATTTAACTACTTGAGCCGGATGAGAGGAAACCCTCACGTCCGATTTTGAAGGGGGGAATCTATAGGAACCTATCTCGATTTTTCTTTTGGTAGGCCTGCTACAGCTAAAAAACCTACTTTCTTACGATTACGAGGTTCATTCGAATATGAAATCCAATCCTTGAAATACAACATCCCGTTTTTTTTTACTATTCAAAGCTTCAAGACATTTCGAAATAGAGAAATATCTACTGGAGCAGATGCTATCAGAGAACTATTAGCCGATTCGGATTTGCGAATTATTACAGAGAATTCATTGATAGAATGGAAGGAATTAGCAAAAAAAAAAGAGGACACCGAGGATGAAGAGGAAGATATAATAATTCAAAGAAGAATGAATTTTTTGGTTAGACGCATGAGATTAGCTAAACATTTTATTCGAACAAATGTAGAACCAGAACGGATGGTTTTGTGCCTATTACCAGTTCTTCCTCCTGAGTTAAGACCCATCATTCAGATAGATGGGGGTAATTTAATGAGTTCGGATATTAATGAACTCTATAGAAGAGTTATCATTCGGAACAATGCTCTTATTAATCTATTAACAAGAAATATATATGCACCGGGGGATTTAATAAGGTGTCAGGAGAGATTGTTACAAGAAGCCGTAGATATACTTCTTGTTAATGGTATTCACGGACAACCAAGGTGGGATGGTCATAATAAAGTTTACAAATCATTTTCAGATATAATTGAAGGCAAAGAGGGAAGATTCCGCGAGACCTTGCTTGGTAAACGGGTCGATTATTCGGGGCGTTCTGTCATTGTTGTGGGCCCTTCACTTTCATTACATCAATGTGGATTACCTCGAGAATTAGCAATGGAACTTTTCCAGATATTTGTAATTCGTGATCTAATCAGACAACACGTTGCTTCCAACATAGGGATTGCTAAAAGTAAAATCCGAGAAAAAGAACCCATTGTATGGGAGATACTTCAAGAAGTCATACAGGGACATCCTGTATTGCTGAATAGAGCACCTACCTTGCATAGATTGGGCATACAGGCGTTCCAACCCATTTTAGTGGAGGGGCGTGCTATATGTTTACATCCATTAGTTTGTAAGGGCTTTAATGCAGACTTTGATGGGGATCAAATGGCTGTTCATGTACCTTTATCTTTAGAAGCTCAAGCTGAGGCTCGTTTACTTATGTTTTCTCATATGAATCTCTTGTCTCCAGCTATTGGGGATCCCATTTGTGTACCAACTCAAGATATGCTAATTGGACTCTATGTATTAACGATCGGGAATCGCCGAGGTATTTGTGCAAATAGGTATAATTTATCTAATTGCAAAAACGATCAAAATCAAACTGTTGGCAATAATAATTATCAGTATACGAAAGAGAAGGAACCATATTTTTGTAGTTCCTGTGATGCACTTGGAGCTTATCGTCGAAAACAAATCCATTTAGATAGTCCTTTGTGGCTTCGATGGCGACTAGATCAACGTGTCATTATTGGCTCAAGGAAAGTTGAAGTTCCCATCGAAGTTCAATATGAATCTTTTGGTACCTATCATGAAATTTATAGACACTGTTTAATAGTAAGAAGTGTAAAAAAAGAAACCCATTGTATATACATTCGAACCACTGTTGGTCATATTTCTTTTTATCGAGAAATAGAAGAAGCCATACAGGGGTTTTGTCGAGCCGAGTCTGCTAGCTAAACTAAGTAATTAGGCGATACTCATGAGAATTTGGTTATGGCTTTACTGATATCATAATTCCTGAATTTCTACGTGAATCAAGATTGAGGGAAGGAAGTTTTCAAATCACTGACTTAGATCCGTTGTAGAATCCTACTCAGCAGAATAGGGAGGTACTTATGACAGAATGGGCCGATCTGGTCTTTCACAATAAAGTGATAGATGGAGCTGCCATGAAACGACTTATTAGCAGATTAATAAATCACTTCGGGATGGCATATACATCACACATCTTGGATCAAGTTAAAACTTTGGGTTTCCAACAAGCCACTGTTACATCTATTTCATTAGGAATTGATGATCTTTTAACAATACCTTCTAAGGGGTGGTTAGTCCAAGATGTTGAACAACAAAGTTTAATTTTGGAAAGACACTATCATTGTGGGAATGTACACGCGGTAGAAAAATTACGTCAATCCATTGAAATATGGTATGCTACCAGCCAATATTTGAGACAAGAAATGAATCCTAATTTTCGGATGATTGATCCCTCTAATTCAGTCCATTTAATGTCCTTTTCGGGAGCTAGAGGAAATGCATCTCAGGTACACCAATTAGTAGGTATGAGAGGATTAATGTCGGATCCCCAAGGACAAATGATTGATTTACCCATTCAAAGCAATTTATGTGAAGGACTTTCTTTGACGGAATATATAATTTCTTGCTATGGAGCCCGTAAAGGAGTTATAGATACTGCTGTACGAACATCAGATGCTGGATACCTCACACGTAGACTTGTTGAAGTAGTTCAACACATTGTTGTACGCAGAATGGATTGTGGTACTATTCAAAGTATTTCCGTAAGTCCTCGAAATGGGATGATGGAACGAAATTTTATCCAAACACTAATTGGTCGTGTATTAGCAGACGATATATATATAGGTCTACGATGCATTGCCGCCCGAAATCAAGATATTGGGATTGGGCTTGTCAATCGATTCATAACCTTTCGAGCACAACCACCAATATATATTCGAAGTCCATTTACTTGCAGGAGTACATCTTGGATTTGTCAATTATGTTATGGTCGGAGTCCCACTCACGGTGACCTAGTCGAGTTGGGAGAAGCTGTAGGTATTATTGCGGGTCAGTCAATTGGGGAACCAGGGACTCAATTAACATTAAGAACTTTTCATACTGGCGGAGTATTCACGGGCAGTGCTGCCGAACATGTACGAGCTCCCTTTAATGGAAAAATCAAATTCAATGAGGATTTGGTTCATCCCATACGTACCCGTCATGGACATCCTGCTTTTCTATGTTCTATAGACCTGTATGTAACTATTGAAAGTCCGGATGTTATACATAATGTAAATATTCTCCCCAAAAGTTTGATTTTAGTTCAAAATGATCAATACGTAGAATCAGAACAAGTGATTGCTGAGATTCGTGCCGGAACATCTGATTTAAATTTTAAAGAGAAGGTTCTAAAACATATTTATTCTGAATCAGAGGGAGAAATGCACTGGAGTACTAATGTCCGCCATGCACCCGAATATACTTATAGCAATGCTCATCTATTACTAAAAACAAGTCATTTATGGATATTAACAGTAGGTACGTGCAGATCCAGTATTGTCTGTTTTTCTCTCCACAAGGATCAAGATCAAATAAATGTTCATTCTTTTTCTCTCGAAGAAAGATATACCTCTGACCTATCAGTAACTAATGATACAGCGAGACATAAATTGTTTAGTTCGGATTCTTCTAGTAAAAAAAAGGGGGGGGCTCTTGATTATTCAAGACCTGGTCGAAGCATATCCAATGGTCATTGGAATTTAAAATATCCTTCTATTCTCCACGAAAATTCTTATTTTTTGGCGAAGAGGCGAAGAAATAGATTGATCATTCCATTACAATATGATCAAAAGCGCGAGAAAGAACTAATACACCGTTTTGGTGTTTCGATTGAAATACCCACAAATGGTATTTTACGTAGAAATAGTATTCTTGCTTATTTCGACGATCCCCGATACCGGAGAAACGGTCCGGGGATTACTAAATATGGGACTGCAAAGGTCAATTCAATCGTCAAAAAAGGGGATTTGATTGAATATCGAGGAGCAAAAGAATTTAGTCCAAAGTACCAAACGAAAGCAGATCGATTTTATTTCATTCCCGAGGAAGTACATGTCTTACCAGGATCCTCGTTGATAATGGTCCGGAACAATAGTATTATTGGAGTGGATACACCACTCACTTTAAATAAAAGAAGCCGAGTAGGTGGATTGGTTCGAGTGGAGAAAAAAAAAGAAAGGATTGAACTCAAAATATTTTCTGGGGATATCCATTTTCCTGGAAAGACAAATAAGAAGATATCCAGGCGCAGCGGCATCTTGATACTACCGGGAGCGGGAAAAAAAAATTCTAAGGAATCAAAAAAATTGAAAAATGGGATCTATGTCCAATGGATCACACCTACTAATAAACGAATCACACCTACTAAGAAACGGATCACACCTACTAAGAAACGGATCACACCTACTAATAAACGGATCACACCTACTAAGAAACGGATCACACCTACTAAGAAACGGATCACACCTACTAAGAAACGGATCACACCTACTAATAAACGGATCACACCTACTAAGAAACGGATCACACCTACTAATAAACGGATCACACCTACTAATAAACGGATCACACCTACTAAGAAACGGATCACACCTACTAAGAAAAAGCATTTTGTTTCGGTTCGACCCGTAGTCACATATGAAATAGTGGATGGGATCAATTTAGCAACATTTTTCCCCCAGGATCTTTTGCAGGAGGAAAGGGATAATGTCCAACTTAGAGTTGTCAATTATATCCTTTATGGAAATGGCAAGCCAATTCGAGGAATTTATTACACAAGCGTTCGGACTTGCTTAGTATTGGATTGGAACCAAGAACAAAATGGTTCTATAGAGGGGTTTCATGCTTCTTTTGTTGAAATAAGGACAAATGATCTAATTTGCGATTTCATAAGAATTGAGTTAGTCAAGTCCCCTATTTCGTATACCGGAAAAAGAAATTGTACGGGGGGCTCAGGATTGATTAACCATAATAGATTGGATTACACCAATATTAATCCTTTTTATTCCAAGGCAAAGATTCAATCACTTACCAAACATAAAGGCACTAGTGGTACGTTGTTGAATCAAAAAAAGGAATGCGAATCTTTGAAAATTTTGTTATCATCCAACTATTCTCGAATTGGTCCATTCAATGGTTTGAACAATGCGACAAAAGAATCAATTAAAGCGGATCCTAGAATTCCAATTAGGAATTCGTTAGGCCCCTTAGGTACAGTAGTACTCAAAATTGCGAATTTTTATTCATCTTGTCATTTAGTAACTTATAATCAGATTCTGTTAAAGAAATATTTATTACTTAACAAATTTAGTCAGACTTTCCAAGTACTTAAATATTTTTTAATAGATGAAAATAGGGGGATTTATAATCCCGATCCGTGCAGTAACATCATTTTTAATCCATTCGATTTAAATTGGCGTTTTCTTCACCACGATTTTTGTGATGAGACGTCCACAATTATTAGCCTTGGACAATTTTTTTGTGAAAATGTATGTCTATTCAAATACGGATTACAGAAAAAATCTGGTCAAGTTCTAATTGTTCATGTTGATTACTTAGTAATAAGATCGGCCAAGCCCTATTTGGCTACTCCAGGAACAAAGGTTTATGGTCATTATGGAGAAATCTTTCACAAAGGGGATACATTAGTTTCATATATATATGAAAAATCAATATCTGGTGACATAACGCAAGGTCTTCCAAAAGTGGAACAAGTGTTCGAAGTGCGTTCAATTGATTCAATATCAAAAAATCTCGAAGATAGGGTTAAAGGTTGGAATGAATGTATACCAAAAATTCTTGGAATCCCTTGGGGATTCTTGATTAGCGCGGAGCTAACCATCGCTCAAAGCCGTATCTCCTTGGTTAATAAGATCCAAAAGGTTTATCGATCTCAGGGGGTACAGATCCATGATAGACATATAGAGATTATTGTCCGTCAAGTAACATCAAAAGTGTTGGTTTCAGAAGATGGAATGTCTAATGTTTTTTCACCCGGAGAACTAATCGGATTGTTGAGAGCGGAACGAGCAGGGCGCGTTTTGAATGAAGCGATCCGTTATCGAGCAATCTTATTGGGAATAACGAAGGCATCTCTTAATACTCAAAGTTTCATATCCGAAGCCAGTTTTCAAGAAACTGTTCGAGTTTTATCAAAGGCTGCTCTACGGGGTCGTGTTGATTGGTTGAAAGGCCTGAAAGAAAATGTTGTCCTGAGTGGAATTATACCTGCCGGTACCGGATTCAAAAAATTAGTGCATCGTTCAAGGCAACACAAAAACATTCATTTGGAAATCGAAAAGTTTGAAGGAAAGACGAGAGATATCTTATTTCACCATAGAGAATTTTTTAGTTCTTGCTTGCATCCCAAACAATTTCCATGAGACATCAGAACAATACACAATTTAATGATTCCTAAAAGGAGACTCATTTTTTTATTAATTCTAATTTAATTATCTGGTCCAATTTTATTATTTGATAATAAAGATCATAATGAATTAAATTAAAAGGAATTAATGGTTTTGATCGTGTATCAACGGTCAATCCTCGGTAGAAAGTTCCATCGGAACAATTATTTATTTCAGATACCTTGTCTCTTTGTTAAAAAAAAAAACAAAGAGCAAGTATGGGGAAAAATGACAAGAAGATATTGGAACATTAATTTGCAAGAAATGATAGAAGCAGGAATTCATTTTGGTCATGATACTAAGAAATGGAATCCTAGAATGGCACCTTTCATCGCCGCAGAACGTAAAGGTACTCATATTACAAATCTTGCGATAACTGCGCGTTTTTTATCAGAGGCTTGTGATTTAGTTTTTGATGCAGCAAGTAAAGGAAAACGCTTTTTAATCGTTGGTACAAACCCCGAAATAGCTCGTTTAGTACCATACGCTGCAATAAAGGCTCGGTGCCATTATGTTAATAAAACATGGCTTCGTGGTACGTTAACGAATTGGTCCACTACGAAAATGAAACTTCATAAGTTCAAGTATTTAATAGCCGGACAAAATATGGGGATATTTAACCGTCTCCCCAAAAGGGATGCAGCAATCTTGAATAGACAATTATCCGCCTTGCAAAAAGATTTGGGTGGGATCAAATATATGACAAGGTTACCCAATATTTTAATTAGCCTTGATCAGCGAAGAGAAAGTAAAGCTCTTCGAGAATGTGCCATTTTGGGGATTCCGACGATTTGTTTAATCGATACAAATTGTGACCCAGATCTTGCAGATATTCCGATTCCAGCCAACGATGACAATATGGCTTCAATCATATGGATTCTTAACAAATTAGTATCCGCAATTTGCGAAGGTCGTTCTAGTTATATAAAAAATCATTGATTATGATTAATAATAATAAGATAGATAAGTCAATTATTTCGGGAAACTCCATAGATTTTATTTATTGGCTATTCCTGGATTTCAAAAAAAAAAAAGATAAAAAATAAAAAAAAAGTACTCGGACTGGGGATATTGTGTGATTACTTAGTATCCTAGATATACGATTAATGATTAAAGTGAGTCAGTTAAGAAAGAGATGGTTGAATCAAAATAATTTTTTTTTAAGTTCAATTTCTGTCAGAGGACAATATGAATGTTATACCATGTTCCATTAACACACTCAAAGGTATATATGATATATCGGGTGTAGAAGTAGGCCAACATTTATATTGGCAAATAGGAGGTTTACAAGTCCATGCCCAAGTACTTATCACTTCTTGGGTCGTAATTGCCATCTTATTGGGTTCAGTTACCATAGCTGTTCGAAATCCACAAACCATTCCGGCCGACGGTCAGAATTTCTTCGAATATATCCTTGAATTCATTCGGGACTTGAGTCAAACTCAGATTGGAGAAGAATATGGTCCTTGGGTTCCCTTTATTGGAACTATGTTCTTATTTATTTTTGTTTCTAACTGGTCAGGTGCTCTTTTACCTCGGAAAATCATACAATTACCTCATGGGGAGTTAGCTGCGCCCACAAATGATATAAACACTACTGTTGCTTTAGCTTTACCCACGTCAATGGCATATTTCTATGCGGGTCTTGCAAAAAAAGGTTTGAGTTATTTTGGGAAATACATTCAACCAACCCCAATACTTTTACCAATTAACATCCTAGAAGATTTCACAAAACCTTTATCACTTAGTTTCCGACTGTTCGGAAATATATTGGCTGATGAATTAGTAGTTGTTGTTCTTGTTTCTTTAGTACCTTCAGTAGTTCCTATACCCGTCATGTTTCTTGGATTATTCACAAGCGGTATTCAGGCTCTTATTTTTGCAACTTTAGCCGCGGCTTATATAGGTGAATCCATGGAGGGTCATCATTGACTAGCTTTCTAAATTGTTTTTTTTTTTCAACCTTATCCCAGGAGTTCAATTTAATATAATCGACTTACCGAGGAACTATAATAAATAAAAAATTGATATATGGCATAGAGTCGTAGCAGGAAAGATGTACGATATTATTTAATTGTAAAAAAATCTTAGGAAAAAGCCTAAGATTTTGGTATTTATAGACTTCTCCCATTTTAAAATTTATATTGTATTTATATTTTATTTGTTTTTGTTTTGTTTAGTTATTTATATTTGTTTAGTTAATTACAATTTAAAATTTGAATTTGAATAAGAATTGTTATCTTTCGTAAGACTAAATAAAAAGCTTAGGAAAACGAGGGCATATGTAATAAATAATTATAAGTCTGTCCAGCCCCCGCATATGAAAAATTCTAGAATACTATTCAACAGGTGGTTTACGTTATGGAAGAAACAAATGTATATGTGATATTAGAAATTCACTAGTTATAGTGAGTGATTATATCTTATTATTTATTTTTCATTTCACAGTTCACTGCACTTAGATGGGATTCCAATAGAAAGTCCTTCTGCCTTGTCTGTGATTGGGGATTGAACAAATAAACAGATGAACTCTGAACTCAAGGATGTAGAAGAATAAAGAATGGAGAGTTGAATGAAAAATGGGTTTAGAATAAAGAAATGCAATGACTAGAATCATATGCATATAGATTTACAAAAACTTCATCATGTATAAGAACTAAAAACGAGATTTCGAAGTATTTCTGATGATTAATTGGTTGATTGTATCATTAACCATTTCTTTTTTTTTTTTTTGTGCGAGGAACTTACCATGAATCCACTGATTTCTGCCGCTTCTGTTATTGCTGCTGGATTGGCCGTAGGGCTTGCTTCTATTGGACCTGGGATTGGTCAAGGTACTGCTGCGGGTCAAGCTCTAGAAGGTATTTCGAGACAGCCAGAAGCAGAGGGTAAAATACGAGGTACTTTATTGCTAAGTCTGGCTTTTATGGAAGCTTTAACAATTTACGGACTGGTTGTGGCATTAGCACTTTTATTTGCGAATCCATTTGTTTAATTCTAGAAGAAAAGTACGTAATGTACTTTGTTTTGACTTAGACTTGCCATTTGTTTCTTCGAATTATATCAACATTTCACTCTAACAATTACTTATTCATTGAGAGAATACCTCTGGGATTTTAGGATTAGTAATTAGCGGATCCTCTCGCTTTCTTTCTTCCCGTTTTTAGTTCTTAGTATAATGGAAACCTTTTTTTTAGGATGCGTTGCAACGCAACAAATGAGGTATTTTGCAATTGGCATAATACCCAGGACCGAACCCAACCCAATAAATATTTTCTTGGAAACTTTAATTTTAATTAGAATAAAATGATAAGATTTAATTAAAATAAAATGATAAGATTTAATTAAAATAATTAAAAATAATAAATAAATTAAGTCAAATAAATCTATTCCCATAAAAAAAGGAAATCAACCAAAAAGGGGAGGGCGAAGTGATACAAAAAGAACTCTGTTCTTTGTTAGTCCTATCTATAAGAGGAGAGTATATGAAAAGTGTAACCGATTCTTTCGTTTCCTTGGGCCACTGGCCATCCGCCGGGGGTTTTGGGTTTAATACCGATATTTTAGCAACAAATCCAATAAATCTAAGCGTAGTACTTGGTGTATTGATTTATTTTGGAAAGGGAGTGTGTGCGAGTTGTGTATTTCAAAAATAGGTTGGATCCGCCCGGCTGCACTTTATTTTTTTTTATTATTTTATTTTTTTAAAAAAGGATAAAATAAATAGGATAAAAAAAGTGCATGATCTCGACGAATTACTTCTGAATACATTAAGTAATCATATGTAAGAACCATAGCATTTCGTAATTCATTGGTAAATTAACTTTGATTCTCTATCAACCAATAATGTTGGACCCTTAACATGGTTAAAGCTAAACTGTTTGAAGTCCAGGCACAACAAATATGGTACTCTTTCTACCACTATGTTAGTACTAAAATGGTTTAAAAATCAAAAATGCATAGTTGCTAATTTATCCGATATAGAACACTCATATCGATAAAATAATTTGAACCATTTCCTAAGGAAAAAGGCACCCCCTTTTTTTATCCAATGCTGAATCGACAACCTATGTATAGAATGAGAATTTTTGGATTTCAATATTATATTGAAGGAATATTGAATAAATAAAACTAAAAAACTAAATCTAAAAAATAATTAAATAAAAAAAAATATAATTAATAATAAATAAAACAAATACAAATAAAGAATAAAGAAACAACTTTGCTGACAATTATAGATTTTTTGTCTGGTCAGAAGAGTCCTCCGAATAAACTCTGGTCTTGTATAAGATAATTTTTGATATCTTTGAATACGAACAGAAAAGAGAGGGTAGGCTCATTACATTAAAATATATGGAATGCCCATAAATTCAAAAATGAAGCGTTAGAGCCAAATGAATTGAAAGGTTCATGTTTGGTTCGGGAAGAGATCATGTAAGTTGTGAAATTAATGGTAACAAAATCTACTTTCATTAAATGATTTATTAGATAATCGAAAACAGAGGATCTTGAGTACTATTCGAAATTCAGAAGAATTACGTAAAGAAGCTATTGAGCAGCTCGAAAAAGCCCGTGCACGCTTACGTAAAGTGGAAATGAAAGTAAATGAATATCGAGTGAATGAATATTCCGAGATAGAACAAGAAAAAGAAAATTTGATTAATGCCACTTGTGATAGTTTGGAACGATTAGAAAATAACAAAAATGAAACCCTTCTTTTTGAACAACAAAGAGCGATTAATCAAGTCCGACAACGAGTTTTCCAACAAGCCTTACAAGGAGCTCTAGGTACTCTGAATAGTTGTTTGAATAGTGAGTTACATTTTCGTACCATCAGTGCTAATATTGGCATTCTCGGGGTTATGGAAGAATAGCCCTTTTATTTTAGTTTAGAATTTAGGCATTATTTTTTTTTTTCTTTGCTTCCGAAAAAGAATTAATAGACGCTAATGGAAAACCTTGGAGCCGACGAAATTAATAATATTATCCGCCAACGTATTGAACTATAT